CATACTATTGCTATCCATAATGGAAAGGAGCATTTGCCTATTTATATAACGGATCGTATGGTAGGACATAAATTGGGAGAATTTGCACCTACTCTAAATTTCCGGGGGCATGCGAAAAATGATAATAGATCCCGTCGTTAATAATTAATTAAAAAATAATAAAATATAGATGCTTATCGTTCATTAATGAGAGGTGAATCTTATGATACAGAAGAGAAAGGTGAAGAAATATACAGAAGTATACACTTTAGGTCAACATATATGTATGTCTGCTCACAAAGCGAGAAGAGTAATTGATCAAATTCGTGGGCGGTCCTATGAAGAAACACTTATGATACTAGAACTTATGCCTTATCGAGCATGTTATGCCATTTTAAAATTGGTTTATTCTGCAGCAGCAAATGCTAATCACAATAAGGGTTTGAACGAAACAAGTTTAATCATTAGTAAAGCCGAAGTCAACGAGGGCACAACTGTGAAAAAATTAAAGCCCCGGGCTCGAGGACGGGGTTATCCTATAAAAAGATCCACTTGTCATATAACTATTGTATTGAAAGATATATCTTTAGATGAAGAGGAAGAAATAGATAAAAGGAAATTCTATAAATTAGAGCTGAGGAATACTTAAAGGAAGAATATTTTATATTATAAAAAATACAAATACGCTATATTATGTTATGCTTAAAAAAAATCGAATGAATAAAAAAAAAATACAAACAGATGTCACGTTTCACGATATATATAGTAGTGGGGGATTATGGGACAAAAAATAAATCCACTTGGTTTCAGACTTGGTGCAACCCAAGGTCATCATTCTCTTTGGTTTGCACAACCAAAAAATTATTCAAAGGATCTACAAGAAGATCAAAAAATACGAGATTGTATCAAAAATTATGTGCAAAATAATATGAAAATATCCTCTAATGTAGAGGGAATTGCACGTATAGAGATTCAAAAAAGAATTGATTTGATTCAGGTCATAATCTATATGGGATTCCCCAAGTTATTAATAGAAGACAGGACTCGAAGAATCGAAGAATTACAGACGCATGTACAAAAAGAACTCAATTGTGTAAACCGAAAACTCAACATTGCTATTACAAGAATTGCAAATCCTTACGGGCACCCCAATATTCTTGCAGAATTTATAGCCGGACAATTAAAGAATAGAGTTTCATTTCGCAAAGCAATGAAAAAAGCTATTGAATTAACTGAACAGGCAGGTACAAAAGGGATTCAAGTACAAATTGCAGGGCGTATCGACGGAAAAGAAATTGCACGTGTTGAATGGATCCGAGAAGGTAGAGTTCCTCTACAAACCATTCGAGCTAAAATTGATTATTGTTCCTATGCAGTTCGAACTATCTATGGGGTATTAGGCATCAAAATTTGGATATTTGTAGACGAGGAATAATAAGAACTTACTTGACTTATATTTAGTTCTATCTGGTGATAAAACAAAAAACAAAAAATGGCAAACTCTTTCATTCTTTTTCTGGTAAATAATAAAAAAAAAAAAAGAACAATTCTATAAGGTTGAATAAAAATTCGATTAATCATTTGATATAATTGCTATGCTTAGTGTGTGACTCGTTGGTTTTTTTAGGGTTGGGATTCAAAAAAATGGACAGCCCATAGTACAAACTGATAACTATAGAACTAATAACCAACTCATCACTTCGTGTTATCTGGATAGAAAGAACCAGTCAAGATATGATATATAAGTCATATCATTGTAGCAACTGAAATCTTTTTTACATAAACAAACAAAAAAAATCTGATTATGGGTTGTAAAGCAATATAAAGTATACAGATAAATGGAAGGGTGAGAGAAAGATAGAAAAAGAATATTAATGATATATAATTCCAATATGTAAGGTCTATGAGTCATCTCATATAAAGGGAATGTAATAAAGCATCAATACTGATTGATCCATAATTAGACAAATCCGTGCATAGAACACAAAATCAAGAGCCCCGAGCCAATAAAGACTGAGAAGGTTGACTCAAGAATAAATTTAATTGGAGGCTCCGTTGTAAAATTCAGACCTAATCATTAATCGAGAAGTGGTGGGAACGACAGAACCTGTGAATGCATAAGATTCTATTGAAAACGAATCCTAATGATTCATTGAGTAGGATGGCGGAACGAACCAGAAACCTATTCATTTATTCTGAGAGGTCATGTCATAGACTAATCTTACAACTGAATGTTGAAAGAGTAAATATTCGCCCGCGAATTTTTTTTATTTCTAAATTTGAGTCGATTCGAAATAAAAGGAAAAACAAAATAAAGATTCATTATAACGTTCTACCAAAACGACATTATCTATAAATAGAATACGTGTTAAATTATATATTAAAACACAAAAAATTTCTAATTTCTAATCGATTAGATCAAATTTCAAAGAATCCCACGATTCCATATATTATTAACCGTGTATTTTTTTTTTGTTTAATTATTTAAAATTGTTTAATTCGCGAGGAGCTGGATGAGAAGAAACTCTCGTGTCCGGTTCTGTAGTAGAGATGGATGGAATTGCTAAACAACCATCAACTATAACCCCAAAAGAACCAGATTCCGTAAACAACACAGAGGAAGAATGAAAGGAATATCTTATCGAGGTAATCGTATTTGCTTCGGTAGATATGCTCTTCAAGCGCTTGAACCCGCTTGGATCACATCTAGACAAATAGAAGCAGGGCGGCGAGCAATGACACGAAATGCACGCCGCGGTGGAAAAATATGGGTACGCATATTTCCAGACAAACCTGTTACAGTAAGACCTACAGAAACACGTATGGGTTCGGGGAAAGGATCTCCCGAATATTGGGTAGCTGTCGTTAAACCCGGTAGAATACTTTATGAAATGAGCGGAGTAGCAGAAAATATAGCTAGAAGGGCTATTTCAATAGCGGCATCTAAAATGCCTATACGAACTCAATTCATTCTTTCTGGATAGGAATGTAGAAACAAACGAAAGGGGTTTTTGGGATGAAAAAAAAACAATTGCAGGTTTCTTTTTTTGTTTTGAACAAATAATATTTCTTTTTTTTTTTTTTATTTATACCTTTGCATTGAAAAAGAAAAAACCGATAAAAAAATGATATGATTCAACCTCAAACCCATTTGAATGTAGCGGATAACAGCGGGGCCCGAGAATTGATGTGTATTCGAATCATAGGAGCTAGTAATCGACGATATGCTCATATTGGTGACATTATTGTTGCTGTAATCAAGGAAGCAGTACCAAATACACCTCTAGAAAGATCAGAAGTGGTCCGAGCTGTCATTGTACGTACTTGTAAAGAACTCAAACGCGACAACGGTATGATAATACGATATGATGACAACGCTGCGGTTGTTATTGATCAAGAAGGAAATCCAAAAGGAACCCGAATTTTCGGCGCGATCGCCCGGGAATTAAGACAGTTAAATTTCACTAAAATAGTTTCATTAGCACCTGAAGTATTATAGGGGAAGACCTTAATATAGTAATATAGTATTTGAATGAAATTGATTAAATTTATTTAATTTATTAGTAAATTGTTTATCTATCACGTATATATCTTTAATAATTCATAAATATAAAAAAAAAAAGAATTCATAAATATTAAAAAATTCAGAAAAAAAGAAAAAGAGCATGTTGATTATATCAAAATTCGGGGGAAACAAAAATCTTAGTTTATCATGAGTAAAGACACTATTGCTGACATAATAACCTCTATACGAAATGCTGACATGAATAAAAAAAGAACAGTTCGAATACCATCTACTAACATCACTGAAAATATTGTTAAAATCCTTTTACAAGAAGGTTTTATTGAAAACGTGAGAAAACATCAAGAAAGCAATAAATATTTTTTGGTTTTAACCCTACGACATAGAAGAAATAGGAAAGGACCATATAGAACTGTTTTAAATTTAAAACGGATCAGTCGACCCGGTCTACGAATATATTCTAACTATCAACGAATTCCTAGAATTTTAGGCGGAATGGGGGTTGTAATTCTTTCTACTTCTCGAGGTATAATGACAGACCGAAAGGCTCGACTAGAAGGAATCGGCGGAGAAGTTTTGTGTTATATATGGTAATCTTTCTAATAGCCGACACGGTCATATTTGTGAAAAAAGAGAAAGGACAAGTTTATAATATTATCCCTCTTACATTAGTTGATACTTCAAAGCGGTTTTACCTGGAATGAAACAACAAAAATGGATTCATGAGGGTTTAATTACTGAACAACTTACCGATGGTATGTATCTTCCGGATTCGTTTAGATAACAAAAAAATTATTCTGGTTTTTGTTTCGTAAAGGATTTCATGTAGTTTTATACGTATACTACCAGGAAATAGACTAAAAATTGAGGTAAGTCCTTATGATTCAACCAAAGGGCGTATAATTTAGAGACTCCAAAGCAAAGACTTGAATGATTAGGCGGTTTTTTCAATTTCAACATTCTTTCGTGAGGATACAATTCGAAATTAAAAATTTCAAGAAACTTATTTTCTTCCAATTAAGTAGATTCGGTATTAAAAAAAGGAATGACAAATATGAAAATAAGGGCCTCCGTTCGTAAAATTTGTGAAAAATGTCGATTGATCCGTAGGCGGGGACGAATTATAGTAATTTGTTCTAACCCGAGACATAAACAAAGACAAGGATAATCTTTCTAAAACAAAAAGACTCTCGAAATCTAAAGGACCCGATGTACAGATGTACAAATAAATAAATAAAATAAGTAAAAAAAAAAAAACAAAGAATAAGGATCTGTTTTGACATGAATAAGGATCTGTTTTGACATGAAATGGATATATCCATATATCTCTGACTTATATTTATGAGATGATAAAATATGGCAAAACCTATACCAAAAATTGGTTCGCGTAGAAATAGACGTATTGGTTCACGTAAGAATACACGTAGAATTCCCAAGGGAGTTATTCATGTTCAAGCAAGTTTCAACAATACCATTGTGACTGTTACAGATGTACGGG